TTTCGTCGTTGCTCATTCCCGTTCGGCCGAAGTGTTTGGCCTTTCCTTCTCCGCGCCCGCTCACGCTTCGCTGACCTATCACGTGCTAAAAAGAGGAAAGTACGAAAGAATAGTAAACAGAGCACACCGCAGAAAGATTCTAAATATGAGAAGTCCCCCTTGGATTCGAGAAGACGGAAATGAAGAACGGGAACGAAAAAAAATAAGGCCTTTCTAGCTCTAGTTTCGGATGAGCTTCTCCCAATTATGTCTGGTAATAGAATAGGGCGACTTGCTCTGACCAAGACTCCACTTTTTGCTCCGTCCATGGAGCGTATGATTTTCCTGGAATGTAGATAGACCAAAAGAGGGAATGAAGAGATAGGAATAGGAATTATAGTACCATTGGAAGAAGGGGCACCCGTGGGAACATCTCTACTGACGAACCATTTCAATAGTACGGGTGCTGCCGTGCCACAAGGCACGACCATAAAAAGAATAAAAAAGAAAAAGTTATGTAGTTGGACCATCTGCTCTATCCGTTCGAGTTTGGCTTCTCTAAAGAAGAGAAGGCGCTAAAAATAAAAATGAAAATGTTCGCAAGGCATACCGAAAGGATACCAATGAAGCCGACCATTAATGACTAGTTCGAACACCAGGAGCGGAAGGAGGGACTTGAACCCTCAACCTTAGCCTTGGCAAGGCTATGCTCTACCATTAAGCTATTTCCGCCAGCTACGGTAGTGGCGAAGCACTACTGAGCAATTTACGTATTACTTGATACGGACGACTTCCGTTTTTCCGCCGGACCACGCTCTTGACCTCCGATCGAGCTACGAGCACGAGTAGGTAGGCGGCTAGGGGGGGGGCGGCTGGGCTGGGAAGGAAGGTTTTTTTCCCTCTTTTTGCTTCGCGCCAGATGAGATGATGATTAGTGGGTAAGGTCCAGTGTGTGCTCTTGATCACAATCACTAAAGAGGCGGGCTGGCTGGCTGGGCTTTTCAATCAATCTCCGGCCGCTCAGCGCCGCTATTGGAGTTGTAAGGAGTGAAGGTCTCGAGTCGAGCTGGGGCCTCATTTCATTCTCGTAACGCGTGCACCACAAGACCAGACAAGTGACTCCCTCGCCTCGCCTCGCAGCTAGGCATCTGTCTTTCTTTTTTGAAGTTTAGTCATTTCCTTTCCTAAGACGGCTCCTCTTATTCTACGATAATCCAAGCAGCTGCTGCCCGAGTCCGCTCGGAACCAGTCGATTCCTGAGCCATTCGTTCTCCAGTAACTAAACTTCAAGAACCGCTGATTTGTACTATCTCTTCTTCCGCCTCTTGTCTTTCAAACATCCAAGTTGCCACTTTTCAGCTACTTGGAATGCATGAGACCCCTGCATTTAGGAATCTTAGGTTACCTCCAGCCTTCTGAAGCGAGTTGACCTTCTGTTTGTTGACCTTATATCCTGTCTACCTTATATAATAATGAATATGAAAGGAAAGCACTAACTCCTGAGCTTGGGCAAAGTTGGCTAATCGATTTAGACTATTATAATAGAATAAGAAATCCGCGACTTGGGAAACCCTTTCTTCATTCGTTTGGCGGGAAAGGAGAAACCATTTCTTCATTCATTGGCGAGAAAGCATTTCGTGCCTTCGTCCTAGGCTCGGCTACTTCTTTCTCAAATAAGACAAAGATTGCACTAGACCTTGAGCCCGGGAAGACCGCTACTAGCCAGCCCTTTACTCTATTGGATTGATTTTTGGTCGAGACCCGGTTTCTCCTTCCTAGAAACCTGAAACTGCAATCCGCGAACGACCGCTTTCTTCCTTGTTAGCCTAATATCTTACTCTCGGACTACATTTGTCTAAGAGCAGTTGAGGAATCTGCAACTGAAAGAAAGGAATCATGGAATCTGAACCCAAGGTTCAAAAAAGGGGAAAGAACTACGGAAAAGGTTCTATCACGTTAATCGTCACCCACTTACGCTTCCAAGCCATCTCTGGAATTGAACTTCCTCGGAACAGCTACAATGCTTTGAATTCCTCTGTGCTTTCACGAACAAGCCGAATAACCTTCTATTTCGGAAGAGGCATTCTGATACCATTCACCCATAGATGATATTGAGAATTCAGGTTGAAAGCCCATCAACTTAACGCTATCTGGGGCCATTCAGAAATTCTAATCCACGAAAGGAGCCATCACCGGACTCGAGCCGGGAGAACCTTTGAACAATACAATACTGGCTGCCTTTGCTCGTTGACGACTAGCCTTTGTTCTTTGACCGAGATGTCGACCTGATCACTTTTCTCAAATTTCAGCAACAACAATAAGAAATAGTAGAGCCTTCAACGGGACATTCGAACGCAACAAAGGGTTTCTTGACCGCCTTTGAACGACAACTCGATAATAGAAGACTTTCTTCGTCGACTTACTCGCTCGCATGACAGCATTTAGTGGTCTCTTCACTGGCTTAGGCTATATTGGGGAACGCTCGGCTACAAGATTGAAAAGACCGATATGATAGCTCCACGGCCGGAGCCGATACTTATCTCTCAAACCATTACCTTTCCCCGCCACATTCTTTTTTGACGGAGAGACGATTCAAGAGGATCCAGCTAGGCTGAAAGCGGAGGATTCTTTCTTTACCTGTGCCCCGGACCCAAGCTCGGCTGAAGGCAAGGAATTCTTTCTAGACTGACACGCAAGCTAGGCTGAAAGCAACCCGGGTTACAGCAATGGGGATTCTCTCTTCTATTAGAAATGATATTATATTGGTGACTACTCCCTTCAGATTGAAGATTTGAAAGATGACACGCCCACCGCCTTTCTTTTTTCCAGCAATCGTTGTACGCGCGAACTATCATGTACGTGTTGAGGGCCCGCTACGTTCTTGTCTCATTGTTGTATTGTTGGTCTAAGGCTTGTGCTTTCCCTGCCCCGTATAAGACTAGCTATGTACTCCCTCTGCCTTGATTCCTCCCCTTGATTGGAATCGACATACTGGGCTGTTGTAGCGTGCAGTTTTTCCGTGTTTTCTGGCTTGACTCACATAAAGTACGTGCGTAACTGGCACTATCATGTAGGTGCGAAATCTGTCTTCTCCTATGTCTTGTTCTCCCAGTTTGATTCCTATGTTTCGAAGTCCAGCTAATTAGTGAAGGGAAGTGGTATGGATGTTGGAGCTCTCAATCCATCGAATTCACTCGCTTCTTTGCGCTGCGTTGTAGCTCTTAGATTATTGGGAGGTCGTTTCGAATGTTTTGTAATTTTGAATCGTTTTTTCTTCAAGGCGCGGCTTCTTGAATCGTCTTTGTCTTGTAGAATGGTTGTCATCTGTAATCTAACTAAATAGTTAGTTAAGAAGACGCGTGCTTTGTTTGGTTTTGATCTGGAATTTCACTATAAGATAAGATAAGAGTGAAGTGCTTTGTTTAGGCAATCTGCCTCCCTAAATCTAGTGGAGGTCCCGGTCCCGCCGCTCCTGTTTGTAATGGGGCCGCTTTGTGCCAAATGTGTCAGTTTTTTTTTCAATCCGTTCTTTCTAACTGTAATAAGAGAAGAGGGAAGTCCGTCTAAAGAAATTAGTGAAGGAAAGTGATATGGATGTTCATTAGTTCAGTAAAGTGTTAGTAATGTTGCTGGGAGTAACCCTTTGATCTGATCTGTCTTTGTACGTGTTATCTTGCGAGGCTGTCAGGTTGGCTTGTGAGGATGGGGAGAAAGCGGGCCGAGAATCTTATGTCAAAAGGACCAAGGACGATCTTTTCGGAAAGGAGGAGTAGGAGGAGTCAGCTTATTCTATAGATACTGTAAAAGCCAACTCATGTTTCCACTCAATTTTCATTACGAAGATGTATCACGTCAAGATCCGTTGCTCAAACCGAATCACGCCAACGTTATGGAAGTTCCTGGATCGTGTGAAATAAGAGTAGTACCAAAGGCACCCTATAATTTCATAATAAAAAATGGAAAATTGGCTATGGAGATTCCGCGCGGTCAGAAATTCATACAGACACAAAGGGGTTCGACAGGAAAGTCCTTTCGATCTAATCCATTCTTGGGGTCAAATAAAGACAAAGGATATGTAAGTGACCTAGCACGACAAAGCACTCTCCGAGGGCATGGAATGTCTAATTTTTCGGTCAGAATCTCGACAGTAATGTCTCTGTTCGATTTTCCGGTCGAAATACGAAAAAACTCCATTCAATTCTCGATGGAAACGGAGTTTTGCGAATTCTCCCCGGAACTGGAAGATCATTTCGAGATCTTCGAACATATTCGAGGGTTCAATGTGACTATTGTCACTTCGGCCAACACACAAGATGAGACTTTACCACCGTGGAGCGGCTTTTTGCAAAAAGATGAGGGGGAAACTCAGTAAGATGTCGTAGAAGCGAAATAGTAGAGATCACAAACGTAGATTGCTCGCGGCTAAATTGGAATTGAGACGAAAGCTTTATAAAGCCTTTTGTAAAGATCCCGATCTTCCTAGTGATATGCGGGACAAACATCGTTATAAGTTGTCCAAGTTGCCAAAAAAGAGTTCCTTTGCACGAGTAAGAAACCGATGTATTTCCACGGGTCGCCCTCGTTCTGTATCTGAGTTCTTTCTCGAATTTCTCGTATTGTTTTTCGTGGATTAGCATCTCGAGGTTCTTTGATGGGCATAAAGAAATCGTCTTGGTAGCAACCACCAAACCAATAGAACAAAGAAAGGTTAGCTCCGCAGCTGGTCCACAAGCAAGGTAAGTAAGTCCATTACCAGCCGGCTCCGGACCGAAAAGACCTAACAGAGTAATCCCTTATCTTGGATCGGAGATGCGAACGGGGCGAGAATCGAAGTGGGGGACCTCTCTACCGCTTGTGTCTATTTCCTGTCAAGTATGCTCCCCAGACATAGACTACGTACAGGTAGTACTCTTGGAAAGAAAGATATAATGCGTGAACATTAAGTTACGAATGTAACTCCCGACCACTCTTCTAAATATACTAAGGCGGAGAACTCTTGTTCATTGGAGCGCCATAGTGCGGAGGGATGAACCCATCATGAAAGTCCGAGGTGGGGCTGAGCCTTCCGAATGATAATGCTTTGTTTCGTTGGAAAAACCAACGCAAATCTCATATTGACTTTCTATCGCCCTACTTCTAAGGATAGATAGAGAGAGAGTGACTTTATGAAATTCTCTCCCTTCTAAAGCAGCGCAAGTCGGCCCCCCCAGAACAAAGCCCCTACTCCCGAGAGGCACGGAGTGACTCGACTGAAAAGGAGAGGTGCTTTGTTCCTTCGGACCTCTCGCCCAAATGAAATGGGATGAATCCAATCAATAAGCTTATTGATTGATTCAGAGCGCAGCGAAGCCAAATTCAATCAAGGCAAAGGGGGGCTTACTTTTCCTGACGCTGAGTCATCCTATTCAAATTTAGCTATGCTAATGTAACAGGAAAAGTTTTCAGATGATATGGATCCCAAGAGATGAGCGAGAACCTCCAATTGCTTAAGGATCGCACTCCGCTGTCCCGCTTGGTGGAAGAGATCTTCTCTCGGGTCATCCTGGGTTACTGAAGGGTTGTCCGACTGCTCGGTGACCGAATCAGAGAAGTTTTGACCGCTTTCTCTTCTCTACAGCACTCTCGGACTGATCATCCAATCCATCTTGCTGCGACAAAGCAAGCTTAGGAATGAATCTAAGAAATTTAGGTCTCTGCCCGCTTGAAAGATTCTTCTTTCCTCTTCGGTGAAAGAGGGCAAAGGTGTAGAATTCTAAAAACGTCGACGCTTAATTCGCCCCCGAGGAACGCCTTCAAAAGTCAAAGCTCAAATATCAAATCTATATATTTGAGGATATTTTAGGGCCCTAGAACGCAAAAAAAAGGTGGGTGAACAAGAGTTGTCACGATAGGAAAGAGAAATGACTATAAGGAACCAACGATTCTCTCTTCTTAAACAACCTATATCCTCCACACTTAATCAGCATTTAGTAGATTATCCAACCCCGAGCAATCTTAGTTATTGGTGGGGGTTCGGTCCGTTAGCTGGTATTTGTTTAGTCATTCAGATAGTGACTGGCGTTTTTTTAGCTATGCATTACACACCTCATGTGGATTTAGCTTTCAACAGCGTAGAACACATTATGAGAGATGTTGAAGGGGGCTGGTTGCTCCGTTATATGCATGCTAATGGGGCAAGTATGTTTCTTATTGTGGTTTACCTTCATATTTTTCGTGGTCTATATCATGCGAGTTATAGCAGTCCTAGGGAATTTGTTTGGTGTCTTGGAGTTGTAATCTTCCTATTAATGATTGTGACAGCTTTTATAGGATATGTACTACCTTGGGGTCAGATGAGCTTTTGGGGAGCTACAGTAATTACAAGCTTAGCTAGCGCCATACCTGTAGTAGGAGATACCATAGTGACTTGGCTTTGGGGTGGTTTCTCCGTGGACAATGCCACCTTAAATCGTTTTTTTAGTCTTCATCATTTACTCCCCTTTATTTTAGTAGGCGCCAGTCTTCTTCATCTGGCCGCATTGCATCAATATGGATCAAATAATCCATTGGGTGTACATTCTGAGATGGATAAAATAGCTTTTTACCCTTATTTTTATGTCAAGGATCTAGTTGGTTGGGTAGCTTTTGCTATCTTTTTTTCTATTTGGATTTTTTATGCTCCTAATGTTTTGGGACATCCCGACAATTATATACCTGCTAATCCGATGTCCACCCCGCCTCATATTGTGCCGGAATGGTATTTCCTACCGATCCATGCCATTCTTCGTAGTATACCTGATAAAGCGGGAGGTGTAGCCGCAATAGCACCAGTTTTTATATGTCTCTTGGCTTTACCTTTTTTTAAAAGTATGTATGTGCGTAGTTCAAGTTTTCGACCGATTCACCAAGGAATGTTTTGGTTGCTTTTGGCGGATTGCTTACTACTAGGTTGGATCGGATGTCAACCTGTGGAGGCACCATTTGTTACTATTGGACAAATTTCTCCTTTGGTTTTCTTCTTGTTCTTTGCCATAACGCCCATTCTGGGACGAGTTGGAAGAGGAATTCCTAATTCTTACACGGATGAGACTGATCACACCTGATCAGTTAAAAATTCTGACACCAATCATTTACATATTACACCAAGAATTGACAAGCGGATAAGTTTTCTAGTTGGCGCAGTTGGAAGTTGCTTGGGAGGATCTGTGCTGGTTTTGAATTCCTTCTCGCTTGTTTCGTTTCCCTCACACTCTCCTTTCTTAGTTCTTAGCACACCTCTAGCGCAGCAATTTCTGTACTCTTCTGTGCTCTACCTCTCTGTGCTAGTTTAGTATCTCTTCTTTCCTTCTCTGTGCTTGGACGGCAAGAGAGGAAAGAAGGGGTTTAGAGGTAGACTGACTGCAAACGCTTTTGCTAGGAACTTGGAGCTCGGTTTCCACTAATGAATTAACTAAACTGGGAATGAGTTGGACATCCCACGTCGCGAATGTTAAGCAAATGACAATAATCGAAAATAAGCTCTACTCTCGCTTTCGCAGTCAATCTCTTTGTACTAGAACCAGAAACGGCTTACCGGCTCTCCTACTCCGCAAAGCATCTGGAAAGCCTCATGGGTCCGCTGGTCTTTCGAAAGGGATTTACTGGTTGCTGCGCTAGGCAATCGTCGAATCTTCTTTCTTGTCCTCTCTTATGGAATTTCATTTCACATTTCACAGGAATGGAGGAGCCTTCTCACGTTCCCAACATGTGCCGAGAACCCAACCACTGGTCATACCAAAGCAGTGTGCTAGAAAGGAGTGTTGACCGAGGAACTGAGAAAGGAGTAACACTTGCTTCGCTAGGAGTGTGCTGGAGCTCCTGAGAAAGGGCTGGACCCCTCCCTTTATCCTCCTAAAAAGGAGATGTAAACACTTCTTTTTCCCTGGATAGTTGCAGCTTTCCTGGGAACTTATTTCTTTGCCCGAGGACAATCCTCAGCTTGATGCAGCATGCATTCCTTACAAGTAATAGGATGTGCTGCTGAAGGGCAGGGCACCTTTTGAATGAGTGACCAACTTCATTGCAATTCTCGCATATAGTAGTAGTGGTGAGACTCATTAGCTCCTCAATTGCACATGGGTAACCTGAAATTGCTGGTCTCTGATTCAGATATGGACCTACTCTTGGCGCCAACCTGCTGTCACGGAGAGTAGAGCTTGTGCCTAGACAAGTTGCATCCTTATGTAGTGTAGCCTTGACAAGCGGCTCATTGTGAAGCCATTATACACAGGTTCTGCAGAAAAACTGACGAGTATATCTGTCTTCCTTCTCTGGCTTACCCTGTTCCTTGGACTCTCGGGCCAGTTTGATTCTGTCCTCATTGAAAGCACTCTCTCTGAAGCTATAATATTATTACCTTCCTCTAGCCATTGTGCTAAATATCCATCATGTGTACAATCCCCTTTGGTTGTAGCTGTCGAACTGCAGCTTGTAAGTTAGGCTTTAATCCCCTCAAGAAAATCTCCTCCAAGTACTTCCCTGGTAAGCTAATTAAATCGAGACAAGGAGCGTTTTCTGTATTCTGACACAGTTGTCTCTTGATAAATTCCTAGGTACCTTGACTGGCTTGGTTGCTTAGCATATCCCACTGTTTCTCGATGAATCATCCGAGTACAAATCTGGAATCTTATCCTCATAAACAGGAATCAGACTAGAAGCTACCACCTGGCTACTCATGCAACTTAGTCCCATCGAACCAAGAGAGAAGGGATTCATTAAAGGAGTTCTTCCAAAGGCGCACATACCTTCGACGTTCACTCGGGCAACCGACCGTCTTCGACCGCTCTATCCCGCTAGTCCAACGCTCTCTACAAGGAACCAATAACGAAGGGATGCTGTTCCTACCACATGAACTGATAGATGGCACTGCTATAACAACACCTCGGTAGTGATCCTAGCAGCCTGGTTGGGACATACCGGCTAGAGAAAGACATCACATGCTTCACACAGACAGGAGTGCTTCGACCTAACAGCTGATACTTCATGACATCTATTCCCAGCGAACGGAAAGAGATAGATTCAACATAGGCTTTCCTAGGAAAAAGAGAGGAGAGGGGATATATTGAAAAGAGAGCAGAAGACCTATTACAAGCCGTAAAACAGAGCAGAGCTTACAACAGTCGTATCACAGTGGACAGAGTAAGCAACATTCATAAGAAGAAGAAAAGGGTTTTCCTAACAAGCCAGATTGTGTCGGCAGTTAGCAACAAATGCATGACAAATCCATTCGCTTGGCAGGAGAGACAGGATGCAACAGGTATTCCGTAGAGAAGGTCTAAATCGTTACTATTATTCAAACAAAACAAAGAAGTTCTCTCTTGACTCTTGGTACCTGCCTCAGCTGCACCTACTCGAAAGCAAAGGAAACAAGAAAAGCAAGGTAGCTACGACCAATACTTCATACATACGAGACAAGAAAGGGATCTTAAGACAGGAAGCACCGCTCGGAATAGCAACAACGACGGGTAACTCACTGGAAGGTAGAAGTAATAACTAGATCAAGACCTAAGGAGACTTCGAGCACACATCTTCCCTATCACAGCTCATACTAAGAAAGACTCTCTAGAAGAATGACAACTGGAAACCGGAGGTGGCTGCACCCGCTGAACAGCTACAACCTTCTAACACCGGGAAACATAAGTCACAACTAGTACAAACCACAGGGAATACTTCTAGTAACATTCCTCACATCCCGCACTTGACGGTGGACTTCCTCACAACTCATTGGCAACGCAACAGACCGGGTTGGCCTTGGACTTCGACCGGGCATGAGAACACAACATCGGGTTTTATTCCTCACTTCTTTCATCCTCGTTTATAATCGATAATTCCTTAATTAAGATGATTCGAATTCCAGTCGCTTTAGATATAAATCGATAAAACGCTGACCAAATAAACCTCGCCGCGTGTGGACCAGGTCCTTTTAGGCGGTCCCGCGAAGTAGGTCCCCGGCCGTCCAAGATTGTACCTAACTACTGGAATATATCTTCTGTTCTTCTTTGCTTAACACATAGAAGTTCGTTCTTGCCAGTGGGGAAAAATAGACTAAAAAAAAGTCATTGTTCTTAATTCAGAGGAGTCAAGTAAAGCACGCATAGGAATAAAGAGAGAAGTCCCCGTTTACTATAATAGGAATGTGCCCACGGGAGAGAGCGGAGTTCGTTGCTTTGAACCAGGTTTCATAAAGGTATGAAGTTCCTTGCTTTGAGTAAGGTTTAATAAGAATATGTATTTCTTTGCTTTAGCCTAAACAGTGGTTGGTTTCCCGTCCTACCTGGGAACATGTGCACAAACAATCTATCTATATAGAACACAGGGCACGCTCAAGAGAGCTATCCGCCTGTCTTCCTCCCGGTCGAGACCGATCCACCCGTGCTTATCGATTGATAGAATAATACGTATATAATCAGAAGGATAGGAAGAGGGGTTGTTGCAGAATTGGGTTCGAGTCCCAGGGACGCAATGTGGCTGCTTAAAAAACGGATTCAACGAGATATAGATATGTCCCCATTAAGATTTCAAACTTGTCGTCTACTTTCAGGAAATGTTCGGAACAGAGAACTGACAATAATACAACGCCGCATTCTCCGAAGATTGAGGAACAGGAAGAGATCTATTAAGAAGAGAAAGATTTATCCGAAAAAATATCTTACCAGTTACATACAATTACAAACTACACGAAAGTTGCCCCTTTTTCATGGGGATTTACCCATCACAGAGATGCACAGAGGAACAAAACGAACTTCATATATCCCTTTTCCACTCAATCCAGAAACAAGATTTGACGTTATTCCGCTTCGTCTCCATTTTCTTGAAACTATTCCTCAAGCAAGGCAGCCGATAAGTCATCGAAGGGTTTGTGTGAATAAAGGAATGGTAAGCATTACTCATTTGAAACTTTCCCACGGTGATATAATATCTTTTCAAGAAAATAACGCGAGAATACGCGGTGAAGAAATAAGGAGATCTTTCTATAAAGAAATTTCAGTTGAAAAAATCATAGGCAAATTACTGCATCAACCGCTAAGAATGTGGAGAAGAAGCAAAACTGAATGGTTCCACCTACTCAAAACTAAGAGGGGATGCCGCCTACTACTAAAATCCCGGTTTTTGCAACAGTTGCGTTCTTCTATGCAAGAAGAAGACTTAGAAAGAACAAAGAAGTTTGGATCCGAAAAAGTATGCTTAGGAAGTTCCTTCGCTGAGCACAAGAGAATGAAGAGGAATTTGTTCAAATCCCTATTCTTATCGAAGAGAAGGAAGGAGAAAAACCTAAATCTTCCTACTCGAACAACCAGTCCTATAGTTTACAACTCTTCTTTATCTTTATATAGTAATTCGACCTATTGCTTCGCATCCCCCCATAAGTTGACTATGAAGAGAAGAATCAAAAGGATCGAACTACCTACTCATTATTCGGAGGTTAATCATAGAACACCAAAAGCTGTGGTATCTTATGGACCTAACATAGGTCATATCCCTCACGACATAAGATTAAAAGATCCAAACCTTCCTCTTCGGAGCAGAAACGGACGTGGCCAAAACATATAAAGATCGGCGTAGTCACTCGTAGTAGGAGTCAAGATATTGCGTATAAATATATATAAAGAGAGAGTCTCTTGAGCGGCCGAGAATCTTATGTCAAAAGGACCAAGGACGATCTTTTCGGAAAGGAGGAGAGTCAGTCTTCTTTGAAGATCGAGGAATAAATCGGACAATTATGCCATTCGGAAGAAGTCTTCTACAGAGGGAAAGCCTGTATCGAGTAAGTGGAGAGGAAAGATTCCCGGGGATTCTGATATTATTCAATTCCAGTGGCTCGACCAGTAACCAATGGAGAAAACTCAAAAATCCTTTGTTTCCCGGTAGAACCCTATTTCGCCCAAGTTGTTTCGGAACCGGAAAAAATAAGCGGTTTTTTGCACAGCTTGCTCATAGTGCAGGTCCAAAACTTGTATATCGTTGGCCGAAGAAGCATCGGACAGGTTGGAGTTCTTGCCTTCTTGGGACTCCATGGCCCAAGATCTGCTTTCATTATATAGGCAATATCGATCTACTTTAGTAGATCATATGGATGTAGAAAAAGCTTCAGATTTTTTTTGAATTGGAAACATCTCTTTTCCATTTCTATTTACCTAGTTCATATCTTTCATTCGTGTGTTCCCGGGAGGAATTAGATCTCTTCAATCTCGGGATACCACCTAAATAACAGCGGCCAAAAAGTCAAATAGATCGGGAAGAAAGAGTCTGAGGTTGGGTCGGACGACATACATCTTGGTGGGTTCCACCACCAACTTTCTTTATGTGAGTGATTTTGACCCTTATCTTCTCCAAAAACAAACATCTTTAGCCACCCTTTTAATCTAATGCAATTAATTGGCCATCTTATACCACATCACAGAGGTTTCTTCCTCTAAATTCCATTTCCCTTCCTCGTTTTAAAGAAAAAGTCATTTTGTATACCTGCATGGATTATATGTCCAGATAAACCCCCGACCTGGTAAGTCTTTCGACCTCAATCACTTGATCAGCAGATGGGAAGCTTGAAAAAAAAAGCGGATGAGAGCTCCTTCTTCCGTAAAATCAAGCAAAACGGCTGTTGCAACTACAGGTGAAAGTGACACGGGTCTTGTATGATGGAGAAAAAATTACCATAATAAAAAGGTAGATACGGTTGAGTAGTGAGGTGGGGAAGTTCTTCCACTCCAAATCAGAATAGAAAGAAGAACCCTGTCCCCCGAGTGGAAGGAGGTTTTAGTCATCAATAGATAGGAGATGGTTCAAAAAAAAATAATTAATAGGAAAGGTACGGGCTACTTTATCTCTCGAGGTAAACCATATTCTACATCTTAATAGCCCCGTGCTTTATTAGCACAGTTTTAGAGAAGGGAGGACCGAACAATATGACAGGGCAAGGTGCGTAGCTGGCTTCTTAGTTTAGGAAGGCAATATTCCGCGTGCTAAGGCGCGCGTAAGCATCAAAGCCCATAGCGCGATAAGAAAGAATTATGAGTCTGGGCGGGGGCAGTGGAGAAAGAATAACAGCAGGCATTGAGAGGACACATGCGTCATGGTCTACCTACTTCGTAACAATGGTTCCTGATGAGAGAACTACCTTGATGCTGCATCAAGGTTGGTTGTTAGGGATGAGGTAGAAATGTAGTTTACGTTTCAACTGGATCAGTTCGCCCGCAGGGACGAATGAAGGAAAGGTCTTTCTTCGGAGAGATCAATCCTGTTCCCGAAGACCGCGCGCGCTACTTGGCTTAAGCGGTACCTCATAGGGCTACTGCTGGACATAGAGGCCGGTGTTTCTAAATCTTGGACTGACGTCTCCGCAGCTCTCTATGAGAGTTCGTGAAGCTGGTTTGATGAAATATTCTGCAAAACCAGAGCACGTGAGTCCTCATTATAATAGACACTGGTATCGCCACATCCTTGTGGCGTTCTCTCCCGGCGGTATCCTACCACTTCCATTTCAGGTTTGGTTATGGTTCCCAGATGAAATATTAATCACTTGTTATCATATAGGTATGGTGCCGGACATGCTTCTGTCTTCGTGTTCTCCGGATTGGGGTCATGCGGAGCGCTTTGCCACCGATCTCGCTCGATTTGAAGCTCAATGAGGACACCGGCTTGTTGACAGAAAATATTTTTCTCGGGTTAAAGCCAGTTTGTTTGGCTTATTGCGCGTGGTGGTACAGGGCGAGAGTTGACAATCCCCGTTGAGAGTTTTTTCGAGGAACGCCTCTGGCCGTGCGTTTTGTTTTAGGCCGGGTCGAAAAGACCAATTAGAAAAGTTTCAAAAATATGGTCTGATGTTTTGTTTTGGTGCTATGACCTCGCCCGCCAGAAAGTCTCTCCGAAAGGCGTTCCTCGGAGAGAAAGCGGTCAGGTTGACTTTCGACGTCGTGTCATCTCGTATTTGGTCTAGATCTTATCAATAGTTAGATAAGATTGAAAGAAAACAAAATAAGAGTGCTGTGGTCTTGCTATGGCTCTGGCGCCGAAAGGCCCCTCTTCGTTTCACTCGAGCCTCCCCTCTCGTCCTCTCCTCTGGTAGGATACAGTAATAAGACTGTAAGCGCATCTGAGCGCCTTTTTCCCGCGACAATATATGGACACTAAGGTTAGTGCCATAGGGCGAAGCGGGACATGTTCGACCTCACGTCTAACCAGCGTCAGGTCGAACGAGCCCCCTAGCTCTTTCTTGTTTGAAGACCGGAACATTAGCAAGATGGATTAGGATGGCTCTTCGGAATATTAAGCCCCGTAGGAATACTAGCAAATCCAATGTTACATGTATTTTAGGGCAAGGAAGGGCTATCTTTACTCTTTAGTTTGAGAGGGAGAAGGCTTCCTTTTCCGCGTAGGCAGATTAGCAATCCATAGTCTTACTAAAAGAGTCTTGGACTTAGATTTCCTCCTCCTCGAGGATGATGGATCCGGGGAGGGGGAAAAGATGAGGCTATCTGGTAGATAAAGACAGATCAACATGGCAAGGACATGCTTCGAATATCAGATAAGAAGAGATTCTGACGTCTGAGATTGCGTGCCTTGCCCGGTCGGTTGATAGGGGAGCAAGAACAAAGTAGTTAGACCGGAGCTTACCGAAAGGCTAGTTTCCATCCATAAGCATTACATTCGCAGGTAACCTCAAGGTCCGCAGGAATTTCTTACTCGAGTGAAACGCACTTTAGTGACTAGAGAAAGAAGTTCTCTAGGAGAGGTACTCTATCTCTAGATGTGAGGGAAGGAAGGGACTAGGAGGGAAGGGGAATTCATTCCTTAATTGAATCCAATCCCATCCAGCATAGGCCCTCATCAACATGCGTTAATGAGTTGCTTTGCCCTCCTTTTAGCAAAGTCACTCCGTACCTCTCACTATGCTCGAGTCACTTTGTACCTAAAACCCTCAAGCTGTATTTCTTTTGCTGTCGTTAGGGCTTTTTTATTTAACAAGTTTTTCTACTTTCGTTTTTGATGTAATTGAAAGTGTTCACACCTGCCTTTCCGGAGTCACTCTATATCGTTAAGTAGGATCAGGGAAAATGAAGTACTGTTACTTTCTAGCTCTCCCGATCTCAAGATCAGCACCCTTCGAAAAGGCTTAGAGCAGTAGCTTCTCGCACTAACCCGCCTTCTTTTCGGGCGTACGTACTTCTTTCCTCCTATTCTCCTTCGATACGTGCCTGCGCTACTGCAACAGCTAGAGATAATGGCCTAAAAGCAGTACGGGATTCGGACATGGGAGCATTAGGAAAATTCTTTCTAGCTTATATGATTCACATGTGAGTCACTCCTTTAATAAGGTAGTAGGCTTACTTCCTTCTTAGAGGAGAGGTAGTTAACTAATTGCTCTTCTTAGAGAGAAGGAGATGCTTGAACAACCTATTCTCAAACAACTTATTCTTGCTGCCTATTTTCATCGTGAGAAAGAAGAGCTAGCTTTCTCCTTATGAAGAAGATTGTCTTGGTACTTCATCTACTTCAGAGGATTAGCTTTTAGGGGCTTCAAATTGAATCTCTTCACTCGGAAAACTCAACCTTTAGGAAGAAGTTCCCATTCTAATAACTTGAGTTTAGTATAGTAAGAGTAGGAAGAGAGGCTTAACGATGGATAACATCCCCCGGCATTGGCTAGAAAGATAGGAATTATATACCCTGGTGCCCTCGGACTGCTTTGCCCTAAAATCCGCAGGGGAAAATCAAAAAGTTGTGTACATGGTTCACAGGGGAGAGATTGGGCATGGGAAGCACCTAACTTTCTTTGTGAGTCACGAGAAAGGTCATCCAGCAGAGCGTTAGGAGGTAAATACGTAGGTGGCTATCAGCCGGTTGGCATGTCCCTAGTTCACCGAGGGGGGGATTCCTTTGGTTAGTGGGAGGCAAGGACATCCCGGGATGGAGTAGCTCGCGCCGATAGATCGCGGGATACTATTCAACTATAGCTGTTCACACTGTTCTATTCCCCAGGTCACAAGGGATGAGTTTAAGGGAGGTGGAGCCAGATAGCTTTACCAGTTGGGAGTTGTCCGTGACGAATTCCAATTCAGTAGCTATCAGTTCAGAGTAGATCTGTCCAGAGGTCGATTCATCTACACGTCTACATAAAAGCTTGAATTTCACAAGGTTCACGATAGGATTTTCTTTTAGGGGGTTGACCTAAGCCTTGAGCTTCACTAGGGGGAGGCCAGCTATCTATGGTATCCTCGGTATGAGGATGAATGTCTCTAACCTAGCTATTGCCCTGTTTTGATCCTATTCAATCGTATAGAAAGCTACTATAGACCCTAGCTATTCCGCCCTTTCTTTTCTACATTCCATTTTTTATTGAGCCGAATCACCATCATTATATTATATATTCATTGTTGGTTTGGCTGCTGGTCTAGCGATACTTCCTAGCCGTCGCCTAGAGTGCAGCCTGCCCGCTGAAGACCGTAACGTAAGTGACTCAGTGCTCCATACGGGGGAAATGAAAGCAGAATTCGTTCGGATCCTCCCACATGTTCAATCTTTTTTTAGCGGTTTCCCCAGAGATCTTTATCATTAATGCAACCTCCATTTTGCTCATTCATGGAGTTGTATTTAGTACCTCTAAGAAATATGATTATCCGCCGTTAGCCAGTAATGTGGGTTGGCTTGGATTACTTAGTGTTGCGCGCCTAGGAGGGCAGCGCGCTTGGGGATGCAGAGGAGCTATTATCGCCCAGCCCCCTACCCTAACCTAATGCGGCACCGGATTCGGACCGCAGGGAACCGTAGCATGGGGGGACGTCTAATCCTTTTGCCGCCGCAAGGCTGGCTAATCGTACGCAGCAGGCTCGAAGACCCCTGGTTATGGAAGGCACATGAGTCCGAACGCTATGTTGAATGTGCGACCGACACTACGTAGGTACCAGTGCAGGTGAGGCGTCGGTCGGTCCTAGAAACGGCGGCAACGGCGCGAGGAGTTAACGACCGGACGTGCTGCAACCTAGGGATCACCAGGCAGCTCTTTCGCTCTATAGGGATCGGGGGGGCATAGCACAATTCCTCTTGGAGGGGGGTTGGTTTGCCCGGGTGACTGATCCTGCCATAATGTACTCCTACCTATAGCACCGGCAACCGAAGTCAAGCATACATAGGACGATCTTCATGCGTGAATAGCCGGGAGGAAAGAAAGGGCGGTAGATGATAATGAAAAAAAGAGGGCGCCGCGTCTGTACGGGCGGGCGGAATGGATGAGCAAAAGGTGCCATGGGGTGAGTCCCGAGTCTCATGTAAGACAACTAAATGCACCCCGAGGTGCTGCCGAGGAACTGGGAGACCTTCTCGAGCACAGGATAGGCAATTGAAAGATAGAGCTAGCCTATTCGTTATTGGGAATCAATGCTCCGGGCCGAATAAAGCTTACCTCCGGCACCTGGCTTTCCCCGGCGCATATTAGCTTAGCTGTGCTTAATAGGTCGGTTTGTTTGGCTTCCTCTCTTAGCTCATTCCTAACCAGTGGAGAAAAGGTTCG